GGGCCCCTGACACAAATAGACGCCTCACAAGTTCCATAGAGATTACTTCTCAATACGATTTCTTTCAAATTCATTAAAATTTCATGTACTGATTCTTGAATACCCATTATGGTAGAATATTCGTGAGATATTTTCTCAGATTTTGCGCGTGTGATACATGTTCCTTCGATTTCTCCAAGCAAAGCTCTTCGCATCGCAATGCCTATTGTGTCTGCTTGACCTTTCATAAGCGGAGACAGAATAAAGCGCCCATAAAAAAGACGCTTACTGTCTGCTGCTGATTCAACACACTTCCACTGTAGTGTCCGAGTAGATACTGCTATTTTCTCTCGAACCATAATAATATTATTTGATCAGATCATTGAATCATTTATTTCTCTTGTTTCTCTTGCTAGTGAAATATCTTCTATTTTGATTTCTACACACGCCGTTTCTTCGGGGGTCTACAGCCATTATGTGGCATAGGAGTTACATCCCGTACGAAAGTTAATAGTATACCACTTCTGCGAATAGCTCGTAATGCTGCGTCTCTTCCGAGACCGGGACCTTTAATCATGACTTCTGCTCGTTGCATACCTTGATCTACTACTGCACGAATAGCATTTGCCGCTGCGGTTTGAGCAGCAAATGGCGTCCCTCTTCTTGTACCTCGGAAGCCACAAGTACCGGCGGAGGACCAAGAAACCACACGCCCCCGTACATCTGTAACAGTCACAATGGTATTATTGAAACTTGCTTGAATATGAATAACCCCCTTTGGTATTTTACGTGTACTCTTACGTGAACCAATACGTCCACGTGAACCCTTTTTCGGTATAGCTTTTGCCATATTTTATCATCTCATAAATTTGAGTCAGAGATATATGGATATATCCATTTCAGGTCAAAACAGATCCCCTATTTGTATATCAGGTCTTTAACGAGTCTGATTAGCCTTGTCTTTGTTTATGTCTTGGGTTGGAACAAATTACTATAATTCGTCCCCGACGACGGATTAGTCGACATTTTTCACAAATTTTACGAACGGAAGCTCTTATTTTCATATTTGTCACTCCTTACTTTAATTTTGAATCCACTTCTTGGAAGAAAATAAGTTTCTTGAAATTTTCAATTTCAAATCGTATTCCTACGAAATAAATTATAAATAGTGAAGTTGAAAAAACACCTAATCTTTCGAATCTTTGTTGCGGAGTCGATAAATTATACGACCTCTAGTTGAATCATAACGACTTACTTCAATTTTGACTCTATCTCCTGGCAGTATCCGTATAAAACTACGTCGGATCTTTCCCGAAACATGACCTAGAATAATATCTTCATTATCTAAACGAACTCGGAACATGCCGTTGGGAAGCGATTCAGTAATTAAACCTTCATGAATCCATTTTTGTTCTTTCATTCCAGGTAAAACCCCCTTGAAGTATCAACTAGTGGAGGAAGAACCCTATTAGACAACCCACCTCTTCTCTTTTCTTTTTCACAAAAAAGAAGTTTCAAATTCAATTTGGATATTAGAAAGATTACCATATATAACACAAAATTTCTCCGCCTATTCTTTCTAGTCGAGCCTCTCGGTCTGTCATTATACCCCGAGAGGTAGAAAGAATTACAACGCCCATCCCGCCTAAAATTCTAGGAATTCTTTGATAGTTAGAATAGATTCGTAGCCCGGGCTTACTGATCCGTTTTAAATTTAAAAGATTTCTATAAGTACTTTTCCTGTTTCTTCTATGTCGTAGGGTTAAAACCAAAAAAGATTTGTTGTTTTCTCGATGTTTTCTCACGTTTTCGATAAAACCCTCGCGTAAAAGTATTTTAACAATACTTTGGCTAATATTAGTAGATGCTACTCGAACCACGCTTTTTCTATACATATCGGCATTTCGTATAGAGGTTATTATGTCAGCAATAGTATCACTACCCATGATTAATTAAAATTATTGGTGCCTCCAAATTTAGATATAATCAACATGTTTTTCTTTTTTTTTTTTACATATTTGTTTATGAATATGAATTTTGAAAGGTATATACGTGAGACAAAATCTACTAAATGAATCTTAATCTATTTCTTTTAAATCTATTTCTTTTAAATAGCCTACTATAACCATACGGTGGTCTCATTTTATAATACCTCGGGAGCTAATGAAACTATTTTAGTAAAATTGAACTGTCTCAATTCTCGGGCAATCGCACCAAAAACTCGAGTTCCTTTTGGATTTCCTTCTTGATCAATCACAACTGCAGCATTGTCATCATATCGTATTATCATACCGTTGTCACGTTTAAGTTCTTTACAAGTACGGACAATTACAGCTCTGACCACTTCTGATCTTTCTAGAGGCATGTTTGGAACTGCGTCTTTGATCACAGCAACAATAACGTCACCAATATTAGCATATCGACGATTGCTAGCTCCTATGATTCGAATACACATCAATTCTCGAGCCCCGCTGTTATCTGCTACATTCAAATGGGTCTGAGGTTGAATCATATCATTTTT